CGATAAAATAATTTCTTTCACTTCTGAATTCCAAACAATTCGATTAGGAGTCAGTACACATAGATTTAAGGTCATTTCTTCAATTTGCTCTCCACATCTAAATTCATAGCCTTCGCGGTAGCTTCATCGATATTACCTACCAAATAAAAGGCCTGTTCCGGAAGACCATCTAATTCTCCGGAAAGGATCAGTTGAAACCCCCTAATTGTTTCTGTTAGACCAACATATTTTCCAGGCGAACCGGTAAAAACTTCTGCTACGAAGAAGGGTTGTGATAAGAAACGCTCAATTTTTCGTGCTCTTGCTACGGTTAAACGATCTTCTTCGGACAATTCGTCCAACCCAAGGATAGCTATAATGTCCTGAAGTTCTTTGTAACGTTGTGAAGTTTGCTTAACTCTTTGCGCAGTTTCATAATGTTCCTCACCAACGATCCGAGGTTGGAGCATAGTTGACGTTGAATCTAAAGGATCTACTGCTGGATAGATACCTTTGGCAGCTAGTCCTCTTGATAGTACGGTAGTAGCATCTAAATGCGCAAATGTTGTGGCAGGGGCGGGGTCGGTCAAATCGTCCGCAGGTACATAAACTGCTTGGATAGAGGTTATGGATCCCTCTTTGGTAGAAGTAATTCTTTCTTGCAAAGAACCCATTTCTGTACTAAGAGTAGGTTGATAACCTACAGCAGAAGGCATTCTTCCTAATAAAGCGGATACTTCGGATCCTGCTTGGACAAAACGAAAAATATTGTCGATAAATAGAAGTACGTCTTGTTCATTAATATCCCGGAAATATTCCGCCATGGTTAGGGCAGTCAAACCAACTCTCATACGAGCTCCCGGCGGTTCATTCATCTGACCATAGACTAGAGCTACTTTAGATTCTGCAATATTTTCTTCATTAATCACTCCGGATTCTTTCATTTCCATGTAAAGATCATTTCCTTCACGAGTTCGTTCGCCCACTCCGCCAAATACGGATACACCTCCATGAGCTTTGGCAATGTTGTTGATCAATTCCATGATGAGTACTGTTTTACCCACTCCAGCCCCCCCAAATAGTCCGATTTTTCCTCCACGACGATAAGGAGCTAAAAGATCCACTACTTTAATCCCCGTTTCAAAAATAGATAATTTGGTATCTAACTGTATAAAGGCAGGCGCAGATCTATGAATAGGAGATGTTGTGCGAGTATCTACAGGACCCAAATTATCAACAGGCTCTCCAAGAACGTTGAAAATTCGTCCGAGAGTCGCTCCACCGACTGGAACACTTAGAGGAGCTCCTGTGTCAATCACTTCCATTCCTCTCATCAGACCATCTGTAGCACTCATAGCTACAGCTCTAACTTTATTATTTCCTAATAATTGCTGTACCTCGCAAGTTACATTAATTTGCTGGCCAACTGTATCTTGACCCTTAACTACCAAAGCGTTGTAAATATTAGGCATCTTGCCTGGGGGAAAGGATACATCCAGTACCGGACCAATTATTTGAGCAATACGCCCCAGGTTTTTTTCTTCAAGTGCGGAAACCCCAGGACCAGAAGTAGTAGGATTTATTCTCATAATAATAAAGTATTCTATGTCGAAATTTTTTTGCAAACAAAAAAAAAGAAATAAAATAAATGTCCAATAGCAAGTGGGGCGGTTAATTCAATAAGAAATGGGAGTTAGTACTCGATTTCAGTTGGTACTATCCAACTGAATCCAATTCAATTATTTACTCATTCGATGAGTGCATTTTTAAACTCAACCAACCCATTTTCAAAATATCAAGTAGATGAATAATAATTATGAGGATTTATTTCTCTATCATTATAGACAATCCCATTCGTATTATCTATGGAATTCGAACCTGAACTCTATTTATATTTATGATTCATTATTTTTATGACATTAGCCGTTGTTGCTTATTTCATCATATCTATTTACACTGATTCTTTTTATACCTTTTCGTTCATGGAGAAATTCCGCATATTTTCTAAATCTAGGATTTAGATATACAACTACAACATATATCACTGCCAAGGGTTCATTTCTGATTATTTAGATATTTACAAAGTAAGCGATTCAAAACTTGCAAAAAAAAGATTGGGTTGCGCCATACATATAAAATAGTATACAATAATGATGTATTTGGCGAATCAAATATAATTAGTTGATAAGATTTGTTGATAATTTTGTGAAAGATTTCTGTGAAAGGTTTCATTAAAGCCTAATCCGTGTCGAGTAGACCTTGTCCTTGTGAGAATTCTTAATTCATGAGTTGTAGGGAGGGACTTATGTCACCACAAACAGAGACTAAAGCAAGTGTTGGCTTCAAAGCAGGTGTTAAAGATTACAAATTGAATTATTATACTCCGGAATATGCACCCAAAGATACTGATACCTTGGCGGCATTCCGAGTAACTCCTCAACCTGGAGTTCCACCCGAAGAAGCAGGGGCTGCTGTAGCTGCCGAATCTTCTACAGGTACATGGACAACTGTGTGGACCGAT